AATGAATTGCCTGAAAAAGGATTATCTTGATAGGATAAATCATGTAATAATATTACATTCATTATATTTAATAGAATTAAACTATTTCTAAAAGTATCAAAAACTTTTGTGCATCCTACACTAAAATACAAAAAGATAAGCTAATAAAGCTACTGGGTTCATACCCCATTTATAAAGGTTACAATCCTTTTCTTTTTAATTTTTAATAATTCATCAAAAATTATATTTTTATTAATTTTAATAATAGGTACATTAATTTCTATTTCAGCAAATTCTTGATTAAGAGCTTGAATAGGTTTAGAAATTAATTTATTAGCTTTTATCCCCCTAATAAGAGATAATAAATTAATATCAACAGAAGCCTCGCTAAAGTATTTCTTAACACAAGCATTAGCTTCATCTATTATTTTATTTGCTTTAATTTTGTTTTTATTATACCCAAATGTTATTTCAAACAATATTATAAAATTAATAATTTCTTCTTCTCTATTTTTAAAAAGAGGAACATCCCCTTTCCATTTTTGATTCCCCATCGTAATGGAAGGAATTAATTGAATGAATGCATTAATTTTAATAACCTGGCAAAAAATTGCCCCTTTAATATTAATTTCTTACACATTTTTAAAGTCTTTCATTATTATTGGAATTACATTATCAAGACTTATTGGAGCTATAGGAGGATTAAATCAAACTTCTCTACGAAAACTAATAGCTTACTCATCAATTAATCATCTAGGATGAATACTAGCAGCCATATATAATAGTAATCTACTATGATTATTATATTTTTTAATATATTCTTTTTTATCCTTTTCAATAATTTATTTTTTTAATTTATTTGAAATTACACATATTAATCAATTATTTTCATTGATTTTTCATTCAAAATATATAAAATTTTTTTTATTTCTAAATTTATTATCATTAGGGGGTTTACCTCCTTTCTTAGGATTTTTCCCAAAATGAATAGTTATTCAATCATTAACTTTAAACAATCAATTATTTTTATTAACTTTTATAGTATTAATGACTATAATTACTTTATACTTTTATATACGATTATCTTATAGAGCTTTCATAATAAATTACTATGAAAATAAATGAATAAATTATACTTTCTATAAATTAACTTATATACAAAATTTAATAATATATTCATTTTTTTCAATATTTGGGTTATTCTTGATTTCTTCTTTATATTTTTACTTTTAAGGCTTTAAGTTAAATAAACTAATAGCCTTCAAAGCTATAAATATAAGAATAATCTTTTAAGCCTTAGTAAAATTACACCTTTAGAATTGCAGTCTAATATCATTATTGACTATAAAGCTTTAAAATTGATTAAAGAGAATTTTTCTCATAAATAGATTTACAGTCTATAGCCTTAACTTCAGCCATTTAATCGCGACAATGATTATTCTCTACTAATCATAAAGATATTGGTACACTATATTTTATCTTTGGTGCTTGATCAGGAATAGTAGGAACTTCTTTAAGAATATTAATTCGAGCAGAATTAGGACATCCTGGAGCATTAATTGGTAATGATCAAATTTATAATGTAATTGTAACAGCTCACGCTTTTATTATAATTTTTTTTATAGTAATACCAATTATAATTGGAGGGTTTGGAAATTGACTAGTGCCCCTAATACTAGGAGCTCCAGATATAGCATTCCCTCGAATAAATAATATAAGTTTTTGACTTTTACCACCTGCATTAACTCTTTTACTGGCCAGTAGTATAGTAGAAAATGGGGCTGGAACAGGATGAACTGTCTACCCCCCTTTATCATCTAATATTGCTCATGGAGGAGCTGCTGTTGATTTAGCTATTTTTTCTCTTCATTTAGCTGGAATCTCTTCAATTTTAGGAGCTGTAAATTTTATTACTACAGTAATTAATATACGATCAACAGGTATTACTTTTGACCGAATACCCCTATTTGTATGATCTGTAACAATTACAGCTTTATTATTATTATTATCACTTCCTGTATTAGCAGGAGCTATTACAATATTATTAACAGATCGAAACTTAAATACATCATTCTTTGACCCTGCAGGAGGAGGAGATCCAATTCTTTACCAACATCTTTTTTGATTCTTTGGACACCCAGAAGTTTATATTTTAATTTTACCTGGATTCGGTATGATCTCTCATATTATTAGTCAAGAATCAGGAAAAAAAGAAACTTTTGGAACTTTAGGAATGATTTATGCAATATTAACTATTGGTATTTTAGGATTTATTGTATGAGCTCATCATATATTTACAGTAGGAATAGATGTAGATACTCGAGCTTACTTTACTTCAGCAACTATAATTATTGCTGTACCAACAGGTATTAAAATTTTCAGATGATTAGCCACACTATATGGAACTCAATTAAATTACTCTCCTTCAATTTTGTGGGCAATAGGATTCGTATTTTTATTCACAGTAGGAGGAATTACAGGTGTTGTTTTAGCTAATTCTTCAATTGATATTATTTTACATGATACATATTATGTAGTTGCACATTTTCATTATGTTTTATCAATAGGAGCTGTATTTGCAATTATAGCTGGTTTCGTACATTGATACCCATTATTTACAGGACTAACTTTTAATGCAAATATATTAAAAACTCAATTTTTAATTATATTTATTGGAGTAAATTTAACCTTTTTCCCTCAACACTTTTTAGGTCTTGCAGGAATACCTCGACGATATTCTGATTATCCAGATGCTTACTTAACTTGAAATATAATTTCAACATTAGGTTCTACAATTTCATTACTAAGAATTTTATTCTTCTTTTACATCATTTGAGATAGTTTAATTAATCAACGACAAGTTATATTTACTATTCAATTAAATTCATCAATTGAATGATTACAAAATACTCCTCCAGCCGAACATAGATATTCAGAATTACCTTTATTAAATATTAATTTCTAATATGGCAGATTAGTGCAATGGATTTAAGCTCCATATATAAAGTAATTAACTTTTATTAGAATAATAAATGACAACATGAATTAATTTAAGTCTACAAGATAGTTCTTCCCCTTTAATAGAACAATTAATTTTTTTCCATGACCATGCTTTTTTAATTTTAGTGATAATTACAGTCTTTGTAAGATATTTGATATTTTCATTATTTTTTAATAAATATACTAATCGATATTTATTACATGGTCAAACTATTGAAATTATTTGAACAATCTTGCCAACAATTATTTTATTATTTATTGCTTTTCCATCTCTTCGACTTTTATACTTATTAGATGAAATTAGTGAACCATCTATTACCTTAAAAACAATTGGCCACCAATGATATTGAAGTTATGAATATTCAAATTTTAAAGATATTGAATTTGATTCATATATAATTCCAACAAATGAGTTATCTATTAATAATTTCCGACTACTTGACGTTGATAACCGTGTAATTTTACCTTTTAACACTCAAATTCGAATCATAGTAACAGCTGCTGATGTAATTCATTCTTGAACAATTCCTTCATTAGGTGTTAAAATTGATGCAACTCCTGGCCGTTTAAATCAAACTAATTTTATAATAAACCGATCTGGCCTATTTTATGGACAATGTTCAGAAATTTGTGGGGCAAATCATAGTTTTATACCAATTGTTATTGAAAGAATCCCCATTAATTATTTCATTAAATGAATTTCTAAATTTTAATTCATTAGATGACTGAAAGCAAGTACTGGTCTCTTAAACCAATTTATAGTAAATTAGCAATTACTTCTAATGAAAAAATTAGTTAATTTATAACATTAGTTTGTCAAACTAAAATTATCATCACATATATTGATATTTTTTAATTCCTCAAATAGCTCCTATTAACTGATTAACTTTATTTATTATTTTTTCAATTACTTTTATAATTTTTAATATAATAAATTTTTATTTATTCAAACCTTCAATACCTAAATCATATATAATTAATAAAATTAATCCTAATTCATTAAATTGAAAATGATAACAAATCTATTCACAGTTTTTGACCCAGCATCTAGTATTTTTAATTTATCATTAAATTGATTAAGAACTTTTTTAGGATTAATAATAATTCCATCAATATATTGATTAATGCCCTCTCGATATCATATTATATGAAATAAAATTATAATAACTCTTTATATAGAATTTAAAACTCTTTTAGGACCAACTCAATCAGTAGGTTCAACTTTAATTTTTACTTCTTTATTTTCAATAATTCTATTTAATAATTTTATAGGATTATTTCCATATATTTTTACTAGAACAAGTCATTTAACACTAACTTTAACTTTAGCTCTTCCTCTTTGATTGTGTTTTATATTATATGGATGAATTAATAATACTCAACATATATTTATTCATTTAGTTCCTCAAGGAACTCCATCAATTTTAATACCATTTATAGTATGTATTGAAACAATTAGAAATGTAATTCGACCAGGAACATTAGCAGTTCGATTAACCGCTAATATAATTGCAGGTCATTTATTACTTACTCTTTTAGGAAATACAGGCCAATCAATATCAATAATTTTATTAAACATTTTAATTATTACACAAATTGCTTTATTACTTTTAGAATCAGCAGTTGCAATAATTCAATCTTATGTATTTGCTGTTCTTAGAACTCTTTACTCTAGTGAAGTAAATTAATGTCAACTCACTCAAATCATCCATTTCATCTAGTAGATTATAGACCATGACCATTAATAGGTTCAATTGGAGCTATAATTACTGTTTCAGGTATAGTAAAATGATTCCATCAATATGATGCTTCATTAATTTTATTAGGTAACATTATTACAATTTTAACCGTTTATCAATGATGACGTGATGTTTCTCGAGAAAGAACATTCCAAGGAATACATACTAAAATAGTAACAACAGGTTTACGATGAGGTATAATTTTATTTATTCTATCAGAAGTATTATTTTTTGTATCATTTTTTTGAACCTTCTTTCATAGAAGACTTTCACCTTCAACAGAACTAGGTTTATTATGACCTCCTATAGGAATTAATCCATTTAATCCATTTCAAATTCCATTACTTAATACTATAATCTTATTAACATCAGGAATTACAGTCACATGAGCTCATCATAGTTTAATAGAAAATAATCATTCTCAAACCACTCAAGGTTTATTTTTTACAGTAATTTTAGGAATTTACTTTTCTATACTTCAAATATACGAATATAATGAATCATCTTTTATAATTAATGACTCAGTATTTGGTTCAATTTTCTTTTTAGCTACTGGATTTCATGGAATTCATGTATTAATTGGAACTACTTTTTTACTAGTATGTCTAATTCGACATTTAAATAATCATTTTTCAAAATCCCATCACTTTGGATTTGAAGCTGCTGCTTGATATTGACATTTTGTAGACATTGTTTGATTGTTTTTATATGTTTCAATTTACTGATGAGGTAGATAATTATATCTATATAATATAAAAAGTATATTTGACTTCCAATCATAAAGTCTATTATTAATAGTATAGATGATTTTCTCTATTATATTTATTAGCTCAATAATTTTATTAATTTTGTTATTATTAATAACATTAGCATCAATCCTAACAAAAAAAACTATTGTAGATCGAGAAAAAATTTCTCCTTTTGAATGTGGATTTGACCCAAAATCTTCTTCACGTTTACCATTTTCTTTACGATTTTTTTTAATTACCATTATTTTTTTAATTTTTGATGTAGAAATTGCATTAATTCTACCTATTATTGTAATTATAAAACTTTCTAATTTATTTTTATGAACAATCACATCAATTATCTTTTTAATTATTTTATTATTGGGTCTATACCATGAATGAAATCAAGGAATATTAAATTGATCTAATTAATTAGGGTTGTAGTTAATTATAACATTTGATTTGCATTCAAAAAGTATTGAATTTCAATCTACCTTGAATATGAAGCGATTTATTGCAATTAGTTTCGACCTAATTTTAGGTATCTTACCCTTATTCTTTAATTGAAGCCAAATAGAGGCTTATCACTGTTAATGATACAATTGAGATATACTCCAATTAAAGAAGTATGATGATCAAGTAAAAGCTGCTAACTTTTTTCTTTTAATGGTTTAATTCCATTTATACTTCTATTTATATAGTTTAACAAAAACATTACATTTTCATTGTAAAATTAAAATTATATTTTTATAAATTACTTAAAAAATTCACTATATTTATATATTCTATATATATATATATTACTTAAAAATTCACATTTATATATTTGTATATTCTACATATTACTTAAAAAAATTCACTATATTCAAAGATTAATATCACCTTAACATCTTCAGTGTTAAACTCTATATATGAGCTATTTGAATAAAATCAAACTAAATATAAATATAAAATTATAATTCAAATTACAAAACTTAATAAAAAAATCTTTAAATTATTATTTTGCATTATCTGATTTAATTGAGAAATTTTAACTAAATAATTATATAATTGATAGCCACCAAAATATTCTGACCAACCCTGATCAAATACTTTTAAAACTTTTCCTCCTATATATATAGGATATAATATAATACCATAAGTTGAAATATAAGGTATAAACCATATTGATCTATAAAAATATGATATATTATAATTATTTAAAGTTTTATTATAAAAAAATAAAGAAACATTAGTAATTAAATACCCTAATATTCCTCCAACAATACAAACAAATAATGGTAGTAATTTAAAATATAGAGGAATAATGACTACTAATGGAGTAGAAAAAAGTAATCAAACTAATAAACTTCCCCCAATAATTCTTAAAAATATCAACCCTATTATACTATTTAATATAATTCAACCTTTATCATTCAATATATTAATTGAAAAAAAAGAAGAATCTCCCGTTATAGTATAATAAACCAACCGAAAAGAATAACAAACTGTCAATCCCGTCGAAAAGAAAAATAAAAAAAATGAAAAAATATTTAAATTAGATAAAGAAACTAATTCAAGAATTAAATCCTTTGAATAAAATCCTGCTAAAAAAGGTATACCACATAAAGCTAAATTAGAAATATTAAAACAAGAAGAAGTTAAAGGTATTATAATTCTTAACCCTCCTATATAACGAATATCTTGAAAATTATTTATATTATGAATAATTACACCAGCACACATAAACAACAAAGCTTTAAATAAAGCATGAGTTAATAAATGAAAAAATGCTAATTTATAATAACCCAAAGATAAAATTCTTATTATTAAACCTAATTGACTCAAAGTAGATAAAGCAATAATTTTTTTTAAATCAAATTCATAATTAGCTCCCAATCCCGCTATAAACATTGTTAAACCAGACAATAAAAGTAATAAATCACCTATTCAAGAATTTGCTAAAATAACATTAAAACGAATTAAAAGATAAACTCCAGCTGTAACTAAAGTAGAAGAATGAACTAAAGCAGATACAGGAGTAGGAGCTGCTATAGCAGCAGGTAATCATGAAGAAAAAGGAATTTGAGCACTTTTAGTTATAGCCGCTAATATTACTAATCTACCAACAATAATTATTTCTAAATTATTTTTTATAACTTCTAAATAAAAAATATAATTCCATCTTCCATAATTTATTATTCAAGCAATTGCTAATAATAAAGAGACATCTCCAATTCGATTAGATAAAGCTGTTAATATACCAGCATTATAAGATTTAATATTCTGAAAATAAATTACTAAACAATAAGAAACTAACCCCAAACCATCTCAACCTAATAAAATTCTAATTAAATTAGGTCTAATAATTAATAATATTATAGATATGATAAATATTAAAACTAATATAATAAAACGATTAATTTTATAATCACTTTCTATATATTCTTTTCTATAAAAAACTACTAAAGAAGAAATTATTAATACAAATGATATAAAAATTAATCTCATCCAATCAATTAACAAAGTTATTACAATATTTATAGAATTTAAAGAAATAACTTCTCATTCAAAAAATCATACCTTATTATCTATAATAAATGTAATTCCTATAAAAAATATACTTAATGAATTAAAAAATAAAAAAATAAATATAATTTTACAAATCGACAAATATTTCATAATTTAAAAAGATCTATATCTTATCATTGACACCACAAATCAATATTTTTATTAAACTATTTAAATAAAATAATGTACATATATCACTTTTTAAAATCAATAAATTTAAAGGAAATCAATGTAAAAATAAAAGTAAATATTCACGAACTAGTCCATTTCTTGATGAATAAATTCCAGAAAAAAATTTTCCATGTTGTCTATATGAATATAAATACAAAGTATAAGCAGCTCTAAAAAAAGATAATAAAGATAACATTAATATTGATAATCATGATCATGAAATAATTCTATTAATTAAAAAAATTTCCCCTAATAAATTTAATGTTGGAGGAGCTGCTATATTAGACGAACTCAATAAAAATCATCATAATGCTATTGAAGGTATAAAATTTAATAAACCTTTATTAATTAATAAACTTCGACTTCCTAATCGTTCATATGAAATATTTACTAAACAAAATAATCCAGAAGAACACAAACCATGAGCAATTATTAAACTATAAGAACCAGATACTCCTATAAATATTATAGTTATTAATCCAGATAATACAATTCCCATATGAGCTACTGAAGAATAAGCAATTAATGCTTTTAAATCCGTTTGACGAATACATAAAAAACTAATTATTACACCCCCCACTAAACTAATACTAATTCAAACAAGATTAAACTTTAACCCAACATTTTGAATAAAATATATTACTCGTAACAAACCATAACCTCCTAATTTTAATATAATTCCAGCTAAAATTATAGAACCTGAAACAGGTGCTTCAACATGAGCTTTAGGTAATCACAAATGAACTAAAAATATAGGTATTTTTACTAAAAAAGCTATAACTAATGAAATATATAAGATATCTAAATCAAATATATAATTATTCAATAAATAAAAATTTAAAGAACCAACAATTTTATAAATATAAAAATTACCAATTAATATAGGTAAAGAAACAAATAATGTATAAAATAATAAATAAATTCCAGCTTGTAAACGTTCTGGTTGATAACCTCAACCTAAAATTAAAAATAAAGTTGGAATTAATCTAGCTTCAAAAAATAAGTAAAACATAAATAATCTTATTCTTATAAATCTAAAAACTAATAAAACTAATAATAAAATTAAATTAAATAAAAATAAATTAATATAATTATTATATTTATAAATTGATTCACTTGCTACTAACATCAAAGAAACAATTCATAAACTTAATAAAATTAATCCATAAGAAATTAAATCACATCCAAAATAATAAGAAATAGATATAAAATAATTTCCATATATATTTATAATAATAAATAAAAAACTTAATAAAAATAAAAAATTTTGAACCATTCAATATATTCTAGAAACAAAACATATAGGAAATAAATATAAAATAAATATAATTATTTTTAACATAATAATACATTAAATCTTTGAAAATAATCATTACCATGAACACGAATTATAGAAACCAAAACTGAAAGACCCAGTGCTCCTTCACATACTCTAAAAGTTAAAAATATTATTCTAAAAAAAAATTCAAAATTTAATAAATTTAAATAAATAAATAATATTAAAAACAATCTTAAAACTATATATTCTAATCTTAATAATATAGATAACAAATGTTTTCGATTAGAAACAAAAGTAAATACACCCATTATAAAAAAAATTCTTGATAAACTTATACTTATATTCGTTATCATCAGTTTTAATAGTTTAATAAAAACATTGGTCTTGTAAATCAAAAATAAGAAATATCTTTTAAAACTTCAAGAAAAAAGTAATATCTTTATCATTAATCCCCAAAATTAATATTTTAATTAAACTACTTCTTGATATTATTCAATGAATTTTATTAACTATTTTATTTATTTGTAACTTTATTTTTATAAACATAAATCATCCATTAACTATAGGATTAATTTTATTGATTCAAACTACCTTAATTTGTATAATAACCGGTTTAATAAGAAAAAGATTCTGATTTTCCTATATTCTATTCTTAGTCTTTTTAGGAGGAATATTAGTTTTATTTATTTATGTTACATCTCTTGCATCCAATGAAATATTTTCATTCTCAACAATATTAATAATTATTTCAATAATAACTTTATTAACAAGAATAATCTATTTAATTTTTTTAGATAAAAATTTACTATCTCCATATTTAAATATAGAAATAAAAACACTTATCAACATAAATAATTTTATTTCAGAAAATTCTTTATCTTTAAATAAATTATATAACTATCCAACCAACTTAATAACAATTATATTAATAAATTATTTATTAATCACTTTAATTGCAACAGTAAAAATCACTAAATTACATAAAGGACCACTTCGACCTATATTTAACTAATGAACAAATCTTTACGAATTAAACACCCTATTATTAAAATAATCAACTCAGCTTTAGTAGATTTACCAGCTCCAAGAAATATTTCCTCATGATGAAATTTTGGATCTTTACTATTTTTATGTTTAGTAATTCAAATTTTAACTGGACTATTCCTAGCAATACACTATACAGCAGATATTAATTTAGCTTTTAATAGAGTAAATCATATTTGTCGAGATGTTAACTATGGATGACTGTTACGAACTCTACATGCTAATGGTGCATCCTTTTTCTTTATTTGTATTTATTTACACGTTGGACGTGGTATTTACTATAATTCCTTTTTATTTACTCCTACATGAATAGCAGGAATTATTATTTTATTTTTAGTAATAGGAACTGCTTTTATAGGATACGTATTACCTTGAGGACAAATATCATTCTGAGGTGCAACCGTAATTACAAATCTTTTATCAGCAATTCCATATTTAGGAAATAATTTAGTACAATGAATTTGAGGAGGATTCGCTGTTGACAATGCAACACTTACTCGATTTTTTACATTTCATTTTATTATACCTTTTATTGTATTAGCAATAACAATAATTCATATTTTATTTTTACATGAAACAGGATCTAATAATCCAATTGGATTAAATTCTAATGTTGACAAAATTCCATTTCACCCATACTTTACCTATAAAGACATTGTAGGATTTATTTTAATAACTATAATTTTATTACTATTAGTATTAATTAATCCTTATTTATTAGGAGATCCAGATAATTTTATTCCAGCAAATCCTTTAGTAACTCCTATCCATATTCAACCTGAATGATATTTTTTGTTCGCATATGCCATTCTACGTTCAATTCCTAATAAATTAGGTGGAGTAATCGCTCTAATTTCTTCAATTGCAATTCTAGCAATTTTACCATTTTATCATCTAAGAAAATTCCGGGGAATTCAATTTTATCCAATAAATAAAAAATTATTTTGAATTATAACAATAACTGTAATTTTATTAACATGAATTGGAGCACGACCTGTAGAAGAACCTTATATTATTGTAGGACAAATCCTTACAGTTATTTATTTTTCATACTTTTTATTTAATCCTTTAATTACTAAATGATGAGATAATTTATTAAATTAGTTAATGAGCTTGAAAAGCGTATGTTTTGAAAACATAAGATAGAAATAAAACTTTCTATTAACTTATACATATACTAAAATTATTTATTTAAATTAATAACATAATAAAAATTTTAAACCCCATAAAAAATAATAAAAAATTTAACGAAAATGGCAAAAAACTTTTTCAAGCTAAATATATTAATTTATCATAACGAAAACGAGGTAATGTTCCTCGAACTCAAATAAATACAAAAGAAATAAATACCAATTTAACATAAAAAAATAAAGAAAATACATCTCCCCCTAAAAATATTATACAAAATAATATTCTCATAAATAAAATTCTTGCATATTCAGCCAAAAAAATTAATGCAAATCCTACTCTTCTATATTCTACATTAAACCCTGAAACTAACTCTGACTCCCCTTCAGCAAAATCAAATGGAGTACGATTAGTTTCAGCTAAAGAAATTCTAAATCAAACTAATGATATAGGAAATATTAAAAAAAAAAATCAAATAAATAACTGAAATTTATAAAACATTAATATATTATATCTACCAATTAAAAAAATAAATCTTAATAATACTAAAGCTAAAACTACTTCATAAGAAATAGTTTGAGCTACTGCTCGTAAACCTCCTAATAAAGCATAATTTGAATTAGAAGATCAACCAGCTACCATAACAGTATATACTCCTAAACTAATACAACACATAAAAAATATTAATCCTAAATTAAAAGAAAAAAGTTTTACAAATAAAGGTATACACATTCATACCAATAAAGACAAAAATAAAGAAAAAATAGGAGAAATATAATAAAAAATATAATTTGATATTAAAGGATAAGTTTGTTCCCTTGTAAATAATTTAATTGCATCACAAAAAGGTTGAGGAATTCCAATAATTCCAACTTTATTAGGACCTTTTCGAATTTGAATATAACCCAAAATTTTTCGTTCCAAAAGAGTTAAAAATCCAACTCTTACTAATAAAAAAATAATTAATAATAATCTTCCAATAATTAATAAAAAATTTTCAATAAAAAACAAGTACTATTTGTGAAATATCACATAAATAAATTCTAAATTTATCACACTAATCTGCCAAAATAGTAATTATTTATATTCATTATAAAAATAATAATTTATTAAATATTTGGTCCTTTCGTACTAAAACATTTTAATAATTTAAAGATAGAAACCAACCTGGCTTACACCGGTTTGAACTCAGATCATGTAAGAATTTAAAAGTCGAACAGACTTAAAATTTAAGCAACTACACCTAAAATTATATCTTAATCCAACATCGAGGTCGCAATCTTTTTTATCAATAAGAACTTTCCAAAAAAATTACGCTGTTATCCCTAAAGTAACTTAAATTTTTAATCATTATTAATGGATCAATTATTCATAAATCAATGAATTTAAAAATTAAAAGTTTATTAAATTTTAATATCACCCCAATAAAATAATATACATATATTAAAAAAAATTATTTCAACAAAACTATAATATAATAAAATATAAAGATTTATAGGGTCTTCTCGTCTTTTAAATTTATTTTAGCTTTTTAACTAAAAAATAAAATTTTATTATAAATTTATATGAAACAGTTAATATTTCGTCCAACCATTCATACCAGCTTTCAATTAAAAAACTAATGATTATGCTACCTTTGCACAGTTAATATACTGCGGCCATTTAAAAAATCAGTGGGCAGGTTAGACTTTTTATAAAAACAAAAAGACATGTTTTTGTTAAACAGGCGAATACTATTTTGCCGAATTCTTTATTTAAACTTATCAATAATAATTATTTTTATATTTTAATATACTAATTTTATCATTATTACTTTATTTTCAAAATTAAAATAAATATTTTAATAAAAAATTAAAATTAAATAAATAATAATATTTTAAAATAACTTATAACAATATTTTTAATAATAACTAATCTTAAGCTTATATTTATTATAATTTTATTAATTTTTAATTATTTAATTTATAGCTTATCCCATAAATTATTAAAATTTAATAATTATTAAATTAATATAATTAATTTAATAATATAAAATTTTTAAATTAAATTTATTTCTTAAAAAACTAGATACCTTTAAAAACGAATAACCTTTCATTACTAATATATTATTTAAAATAATTTTATTACATTAAATTTATTAATATATTAACTCTTTTAAAATCGAAAAAATTAAATAAATAACTTTTAATTAATAAACCCTGACACACAAGGTACAATAAATTAAATTTTCTTTTAAAATAAAAATTTTTCAATATATTTCAATTTTCTTTCACAATACTTTTCACTATTATAAACTTTATTTTTTCATTAATAAATACTAAAACCTATTATTTTATAAATATTTTTAAAAATAAAACAAAATAAATAAAACTTTTAATAAATAAAAAATAATCAATTTATATTGATTTGCACAAAAATCTTTTCAATGTAAATGAAATACTTTACTAATAAGCTTTAAATTGCATTCTAGATACACTTTCCAGTACATCTACTATGTTACGACTTATCTTATCTAATAATAAGAGCGACGGGCGATGTGTACATATTTTAGAGCTAAAATCAAATCATTAATCTTTATAATTTTACTATCAAATCCACCTTCAATAAACATTTCAAATTTATATTCATCTAAATAAATTTATTGTAACCCATTTTTACTTAAACATTAGCTACACCTTGATCTGATATACCTTCTTATAAAAATTTTTGAAAATTAACATTCTAATAAAATATTCTAATAACAACGGTATATAAACTAAACAAATTTAAGTAAGGTCCACCGTGGATTATCGATTATAAAACAGGTTCCTCTGAACAGACTAAAATACCGCCAAAATTTTTAAGTTTAAAGAACATAACTATTAATACCTTAATTCAATTATTTTTACTTTAAATAATAGGGTATCTAATCCTAGTTTACAATTAAAGTTTTTAAGCTTCAATTAATTTTTAATTACACTATATAAATTTAAAATTTCACTCAATAAATTTACTTATCTATATATTTAAATAATTTAACTTTAACTAAATAAATTTACTTATATTATTCGTATAACCGCAGCTGCTGGCACAAATTTTGCCAATATTATCTAATATTACTATTTCTAAATTTCTTTAATTAATAATATCAATTACTGCGAATAAAATAACTTATCTATTATTAAAATAAACATCAATTCACACAAAAATTTACATATAAATTAAATTAGTAATAAATTTTTAAGCCAAAATAAAACTTTTTACCCTAAAAAAAATGTTTTACAACAACATATTTTTAAAAAAAACATTTAAATAAATTAAAATAGTATTAATTATAATAATTAAATATATATATATATATATATATATATATACATATATCTTTATAGAAAAAATTACGCGATAATTATTTTTATATGTAAATTTTTGTATGTAAAAAATATTATTTTTAAAATATTTTATTTAAAATATTCTTTAAATATAATACCATATACATACATAATTAAATATATATATATATATACATATTAAATATATTAATTTAAACTTTAATATTTATAATTAAATTATCATTGAAAAAAAAATTTTTTTTTATAGAAAAAAATTTTTTAATTTTTTTAAATTATAAATAAATTTACATCTATTTTTAAAATAATTTTTTTTTTTGCCAAAAATCAAAAAATTTGGCAAATTTTAAAAATGTTTTTTTAACATGAAAAAACAATTAAAAAATTCGATTTTTTAACCTAAAAACAAGAAAAAATCAATGGTCAATATAAAATTCCCACAAAAAATTTTTAAAATTTACAAAAAAAGTGCCGATTTAAAGGGGGTCTGTGAAAACCCTATAGCCCATATTTCAATTTTATTTCTATACTTTTATATGTAAATTAAATTAATAATAATTAAATAAAACAATAAAATTAATTTTAATTAAACAATCATTTAAATATTAATAACACAATTTAATAACAATATTATTATATAATATAAATTATAATTATATTTAATATTTATACCTATAAAATACTAATATTATTATTTCATAATATAAATTTAATCTAATAATTATAATATAATTTAAATATAACTTAAATTATTAAATTATATAAATTATATATTTATTAATTATAATTTATTTTATATTTAAAATACACTTAATATATATATATATATATATACATTAAATCACAATAATTTACATAAATATTATATAACAATTAGTAATTCATAATAATAAATAATTATTAATAATACATTATAATATTAACATAATAATTAATTAAATATTAAAAATTTTATAATTAAATTTAAATTTTATCATATTTAAATAAAATAAATTAAATTAACTAAATAATTAAATTACTAATAAATAAATATATTTAGAACGCATATATTTATATAATTATAAAAATTAAAATAATTTCTAAATCATATAAATAATTTTTTTTAAGTACTAACAAACAAGATTTTAATTGCATACATATTACCCCTAATAATATTGTATAATATTGTAAATATATTTATATAAAATATCAATATAATTATTAATAAACAATATATACATGTGTATATATATATATATAATTAAAAATCAATTTATATAATTTAAATTATTAATTAAACTATTATTAATCATTAATATATTTATATTACCCCTAATAATAAAAATAAAATTATATTAATAATAATAATTAATTTATATAAATATTATTAAATAATAATAATCAATTTACATAAATATTACATAACAAAATTTACATAAATATTATATAATAATTAAATTATAACAATAATATATTATATTATAATATATAATAACCTTAATTTAATAATTAAATTTAAATCATAATATTCCATATACTAAAATTAAATGAATTAAAATTAATTAAATAACTAAATTATATATAAATAATTATATTTAGAACTTTTAAATAAAAACATATAATGTATGTATATGTGTGTGTGTATATATATATGTACATATATACATATAATTATGTAAACATAAATTATATAAATAATTTTTTTTAAGTACTATCAAACAGGAAATAATTGTTTGATATAATTTTATCAATTTAATAAATTTAATTAAATAAATTAATAAAAATTTAAATAAATAATTAAAAAATTTAAAAATAACATATATATATATATATATGTATATAAAATATTACCCCTATAATATATTTATACATATATGTATATATATACATGTATATATGCATATATTAATGAATCAATTATATTAATATAACTTAAATTAAAAATTTAAATTAATAGATATACATATAAAATATTAATAAAATTTAAATTAATAAATATATATATATATATACACACACAATATTACCCCTATAATATTTATACACACATATTATATTTAATTAAAAAATTTATTTATAATTTATTTTCATAATCTATTTATTTAAAATAAAATTAATTTAAATAAATATAATATCATATTAATATATACATGTATATATATCAATAATAGTTTAAACACACTAATTTTAAATTTTAACAAAAATTTAATTTTATATATAAAAAAATTTTTTAAATAAATTATTAATAAATAATTTTATTTAGAAAAAAATATTTCAAAAATAAAAAAAAATTTTTTTTTTAAAAAAATTATGAATTTTCTAATTTTTTTAAAAAATTTTAAATCAATTTACTTAGTAAAATAAAAAATTTTAAATTTTTAAAAAATTTAAAAAAATTAAAAAATTTTTTTTTCCATGAAAAATATATTAAAAAATTTAAATTTTTAGCTAAAAAAAATGGTCATAAAAACCCCACTGATAAAAAGTCACGCAAATTTTTTTTTTTTTTTTTTTAAAATCACCGATTTTGAGGGGGTCTATGAAAATCCTATTGACCCCCCGACAAATTGAATTTTAGTCTATATATATAATAGGATTAATAGATATATAATGATATATAAATATTTAATTAATTAATATATATCTATTAATTAAGATTTCAAAAAAAAATTTGCAACAATATTGTAAAGGATAGATTAACAGTTAACACATATATATTAAGATTTATATAACGTTACAATATATATATTAATGTATATATATAAATTTAATATATATTAATATATATATATATGTATATATTTAATCATACATTTATATAAATAATTTATATACTTATAGATTCCACTTGTATTTGTACATAATTTAATATTATATAAATTTATTTATGACACTAATATATATGTATGTATATAATCAAATATTATATATATATATATATACAAAAAAAAATTATTTATATAATATTTTATCAATTTAAATCTTATTCTAAAATATTTTTGTTATTTTTAATTTTTAAATTAAAAATTAATAAAATACTATCAATTCAATTAAATAAAATACTTATTTTAATTATTATAAATAATATTTTAATAAAATATTTATTAAAATATAAATTAATAAATATAACAAAAGTTCATTTTTTTTTATATTTTTTAAAAAAATTGCTTATTTTAATTATTATATAAAAAATATCTAAATAAAAACACTTTTTTCAAAATTATAAAATTAATTATAAAAAAAAAAAAAAAAATTACGCGATAATTATTTTTATATGTAAATTTTTGTATGTAAAAAATATTATTTTTAAAATATTTTATTTAAAATATTCTTTAAATATTTTATTTAAAATTC